GAACATTTTCTTTTCCAAGTGAAATCCCTTAGTATATGAAAGATTGAAAAAGTGCTTTCGTTGTTGTGGAATAAGAAGCCTTCGTATCTTAATGCATGTATTTAATTTATTCGGAACTATTAGAGCGGGATCCACTTTTTGGGGAATATGAGTCGAAGCAATAACAAGAATATTTCTAGTGGAACATCTTTCACAATCCCTGGATAGATAGTTCACTAATAGACCGAGGGATAAGTAATTCGACTCATTCACATCCAGATCATGAATGTTTGGAATCCATATTATGCAAGGAGACATTGCTTTTGCTAATTCGAATTGAAGGGTGATAGAAAATCGGTCTATTTCCGGCATCATATCCATATTTAGCGCATTCATCAGAGTTAGCAGCTCCGTATCGAGGTCAAGATCGATATCGTCACTAGCATCACTCTCGTCACTATCATCAATAGTGTCACTATCATCAATATCGATATCATCAATAAGAAAACCTTTAGGCTTGTTATCCAGGAACTTGTTCAGAAATACCAAAGGAACATAGGAGTTTGTCGCTAGGTATTTGACCAAATAGGAGCGTCCAGTTCCTATAGAACCTATCACTAAAATACCCCTAGAGGGGGATAGGGCTAAGCGGAGCGAAAAGGGTTTTTCATGAGACGGGAAATGAAAACTATTAGCCCCACACGAGGTTTGTGAATAAGTGATTGTCTGATAATGAGCAAGGAATATCCGTCTTTCTGCTAAACAGGATGTATTGAACTCATAATTCATTAGACACTTTTTATGAATGTCAACTAAATATCGTAAGTAAATTGCTCCCGGGTGTTCAATCATTTGATAACCAGAGTCGTTCTTTGATAAATGATCACTAGATAAATAATCACTATGAGTCAGACTCAATAGAATTTGATCAATCCCTTTTTCTGTCGTTAAGGTGGAGAACTGAACCAAAAATTCTCTTTCTTCATCATCAATCGAATCACTGTTCGCAACCCAGGATTCCATTTTATCATCAATCCAATCACTGTTCACGTTTTTTCTTTTTCTTATCAATGAATAGATCTCTTTACTTGTATGACTTAGATGTCTCGTATTTCTTGAAAAAGTGATTCGATTGGTGGGATTTGGTATGATACTTATGAGATCGATGAAATTGATATTCAAATATTTCTTCTTAGAACGGATTGATTTGACCCCATAAGCGGGATCACCACCCAATAGCATGTTGCCGCCAGAAACAGAACCCCGGATTTCTTCTAGAGAATCTCCTAATTGTTCCAGAGCAACTAGAAAGAGATTCTTTAACCAGAAAGAATTCAGTTCAGATGTAGGATACCTATCCAGAAGTTTTCGCAACTCAATCATGTATGGTGGAATCATCAAAGATTTGACCTTTTCGAACTCTGTCTGTAACTCACTAGAGGCTCGGGAAACAAAGAGAAGATGTGTACGAACGAGATATCCAACAACAAGAAGAAGGAAAAGGATTGAATAGAGGAACTCATGAACCTTTGGCAATCTCAGATGTGTCGATATCAATGGTGACTCATTATTTCGATGAATAATTTCTTCGAACATAAGAAAATTATGTAAACACTTTCTCGAAATTTCGCTTATCAGATTCCATTGTGGAAGACACCCTTTTTTCTGAAGAATTCGCCATGATATATCTGATCCATACATAATATCATGAAAAATGGATACAAATTTTGGACTGTTACTTAGTATGGACAATAGGTCTGAAAAAGTATCTAAAAATAAAAAATTTAGATATTTGTACCCTGCCGAAGTAAGGAACCATGGCATATATGTTTGGAATAGATTCCATTTTGAGAGAGTTGAAAAAGCACTATCTCGTTGAAAGGTTCTATACATCTGCCCTTTCTCAAGGCATTTCTTTAGACAAAGACTCCGTTTTTTCCTATTTTCGGATGGTAAATCTTTCTCAGAGCATGGAGTGTGAATCAAACGCATGTTTGAATTGAAATTGAGATACTGATGCAAGTTCTTCCCTTCTGAATCAGATAGATTCAGATCTGAAAGAGGTTGACAATAAGTTCTTTCAAAATGGACTATTTCTCCCTCTGTTAGAGGTGTTCCCGAAATGTCTGCGATCGAATAAAAAGCTCTACGAACGAATGGATCGGATCGAGTTGCAAAATGGAAATATTTGTACAAGTTATACGTTTCGTCACCACTTTGTGGAAAATCCTTAGGTATGAATATGTTAGATACCTGTGACTCGATTGGTGAAATAGTAGCTCTCTCCAAAAAAGCATGTTTTTTTTTACCGCCGCACAAATCAAATATTTTGTTGCGAATGAACAAGATATTGAGGAATTGTCCATACGTAAAATCATAATTATTGATACGGGCCTTTTCCACATAAAAGGGGAATCTTTTGTTACAATAGAAGCAGAAGTGATGTGGATTATTCAAGAATCGAAGTCGATTTGCTTTATAAAAAGAAGATATCAATGAACTTCCATGAAATGGTTTCACG